CCCAATAACCAATTTGGTCCCAAGGTAAGGAATAACCAGTTACACCAAAAGATGCGGTTAATACACCCAAAACCACACCTGTAACCCAAGTCAATTCACGAGGTTTTTTAAAACCACCGGTGAGATACACACGAAATACGTGCAGAATCATCATTAGGACCATCATACTTGCCGACCATCGATGAACTGATCGGATTAACCAACCAAAGTTAACTTCAGTCATTATATATTGAACAGAAGCAAAAGCCTCTGTAACGGTCGGACGATAATAAAAAGTCATAGCAAACCCCGTAGCTACTTGTACTAAAAAACAAGTAAGCGTAATTCCTCCTAGACAATAAAATATGTTGACGTGAGGAGGAACATATTTACTAGTTATATCATCTGCAATTGCCTGAATCTCAAGACGTTCTTCGAACCAATCATAGATTTTATTGAGATAGGTAAACCAAGGAGACCCCCCCCGAGAACCGTATATGAAAATTTCATCTCGTACGGCTCAAACAGAAACACCCCAATACTATAGTTCTAACGGATGTGTGGAATAGAAAGTTTCAATTTTATTAATTCTATGATTCCATTTTTTCTTAAGATATGAAAGAATAAAAACCCGAAAACTATTCTTTGTGGTTATAATGCCAAAAAATCAAGTCGGCTCATTCGTCTCTATATTGATCGTTATAGGCCTCTTGAATCTTCTATTTACCTATTTTCTTTGTTGTTATTTATGTGTAATGCGGCTTTACTGCTGTTTTTTTTATTGATAGGAATTCTCTTGTTAAGACCCTATGAATCAATTAAAACCTCAGATTCATACTAGAACCACGATGATTCAATAAAACCTTCTCAAACTAAGTCCCAAAATTCCCTGAGTTAAGAACCGTTGGATCATCACTTATTCAATGACTAGATCTAATGACGAAAAATCAAAAGAAATCTTTGTCCTTTGATCAAAATAAGCATAAACGGAAGTTTGAAAGAATAAAAATCTTTCTATTTAGAACTTCTAACTCTTTTAAAAATTTTTTGAAGTCCGGCCACGAGGTCTGACTATTAAGTATGAATCATAGTTCTAATACTTTAGTAATCTATAGTAATCTATTTCATATATTCCGTGCTCCAGATACTAAAACGAATATCCGACGAAGTAAAAACATCTCTATCAAGATGACAGATCTATTCTCTGTACTAGCCATAGGATCAATTATACCAAGTCACACACTCATATTCCGGAAATACAGAAAAAAAGAAATTCCACGGTCGAACTACCAAAATAGAATGGGATAAAAATCAGAAAACTAAACGCTTCACTTTGGATTGAAAAAGCTAGTTAATGGTTCTTGTAAATCTAATTCATTGAAATTCCATCCAGTAAAATGGAAGAATTATAAATCTCCAAAATAATAGATAGAAATACTGCAAATAGAGCCATTGCAAGACCCATCAAAGGAGTAGTTCCCCAACCAGGAGCTACTTTACCATATTCTGAATTCAATGGTTTCAATAAACTCCCGGCATTAGTTCGTTTTGGGCGGCCAGATCTAGAACTACCCTCAACGGTTTGTGTAGCCATAATATTTTATATTCATTAAGATCTGTTGACTTTGTATACCATTCCGTTGTAAATAAATGATCTTATCATAGATCCATTGTGGTCTTAAAACTACATAATGTCTTAAAACTATATAATAATGGAAACAGCAACCCTAGTCGCCATCTTTTTATCTGGTTTACTTGTAAGTTTTACTGGGTACGCCTTATATACTGCGTTTGGGCAACCCTCTCAACAACTAAGAGATCCATTCGAGGAACACGGGGACTAGTCGAAGTAATGATCCTCCCACTATTGGGAGGATCATTACTTTCAATTGAGATAATGAAAAATCATTTCACCCTTTTACTTTTTAGTTGGAACTTTAGGCGGTTCGCGAAAAAAGATAGCGAAAAAAATTATTCCTAGAGTTGAGACTAAAAGGAATGTATAAACCAATGCTTCCATAGATTCGATCGTGGTTTACAATTATAGCTTCCATACCTGTTTATTTTGGGCCGTCTCCCGGATAAAGAAAGAACAAAAGTCAAAGAAAAGGCAGCGAGTCAAATGTCAAATCAAGATTTATCCGGTACCCCAACCTATAGTCAGTCAAATAAAATAAAAACGAAAAGTAACAAAGCAATATTGTATCAAACTACCTGTCTTCGTGTAGTTGGATCTCCAAGTTTTTGGAATGTTCCAAATTCCACTTGAGCATCTAAATCCGGATCAATACCAGCAAAAACATCTCTAAACAAGGTTCTAGCACCATGCCAAATGTGTCCGAAGAAGAAGAGCAAAGCAAACGAAGCATGCCCAAAGGTAAACCAACCCCTTGGACTGCTACGAAAAACACCATCGGATTTCAAAGTAGCACGGTCTAATTCAAAAATTTCACCCAATTGAGCACGTCTAGCATATTTTTTCACAGTAGCAGGGTCGCTATAACTGACTCCATTCAGTTCGCCGCCATAGAACTCAACAGTTACACCTACTTGTTCGACACTATATTTTGATTCTGCCCTTCTAAAAGGAACATCGGCTCTAACAATTCCGTCCCCGTCGACCAAAACAACTGGAAATGTTTCAAAAAACGTCGGCATACGACGTACAAAAAGTTCATGCCCCTCTTTATCTCTAAAGATAGGATGTCCTAACCACCCAACAGCTATTCCATCCCCGTTGTCCATTGAGCCCGCTCTGAATAATCCCCCTTTTGCCGGATTATTGCCGATGTAATCATAAAAAGCTAGTTTTTCAGGAATTTTAGACCAAGCTTCGGATAAACTTTGATTTTCGGCTAAGCCAGCACCAATTCTTCGATATATTTCTTGTTGGAAATATCCTTGATCCCATTGATAGCGCGTGGGACCAAACAATTCAATCGGGGTAGTTGCTGAACCATACCACATAGTTCCAGCAACTACAAAAGCTGCAAAAAAGACAGCAGCAATACTACTGGAAAGGACGGTTTCAATATTTCCCATACGTAATCCTTTGTATAGGCGTTGGGGTGGACGAACACTAAGATGAAATAGACCTGCCAATATACCTAAGGTCCCTGCTGCAATATGATGAGAAGCTATTCCTCCCGGAACAAAAGGATCAAAACCCTCCACACCCCACGCTGGATTTACGGCCTGTACCCTTCCGGTTAGTCCATAAGGATCGGACACCCATATTCCAGGACCATACAATCCTGTTACATGAAATGCACCAAAACCAAAGCAAGCCACCCCTGAGAGAAATAAATGAATTCCAAAGATCTTAGGCAAATCCAAAGAGGGTTTTCCTGTACGTTCATCAGTAAATATTTCTAGATCCCAATACACCCAATGCCAGATAGCTGCCAAAAAACACAAGCCAGAAAACACAATATGTGCCCCAGCCACACCTTCGTAACTCCAAATACCCGGATTCGTTACAGTCCCCCCTGTAATACTCCAACCGCCCCATGAATTCGTTATTCCTAAACGAGTCATGAAGGGTATAACGAACATACCCTGTCTCCACATTGGATCAAGAACAGGATCAGAGGGATCAAAAACGGCTAATTCGTATAGAGCCATCGAACCGGCCCAACCAGCAACCAGAGCTGTATGCATTATATGGACAGAAATCAAACGACCGGGATCATTCAATACGACGGTATGAACACGATACCAAGGCAAACCCATGGAAATACCCCTTTATCAACGAAAAATAGACACAATGTAACTTTATTGCATTGGAAAAAGCTATGCTATAGACCCCTTTTTTAGGGGATTCTCTCGGGGAAAGGATTAATATTTGTTTGATGCTTTTCGTAATAATTACTTTTAGTAATAATGAAACTATTTTGTTCGTAGGAACAAAAAGAAGCAGATCTATTCTACACCCGATAAGTAACAATACGCAATGGTAAGGGGGTTGATACCATTTTATATGAGTGAATATATATATATTTGTTTATCATTCAAAGGACTCATTTGTAAGAATTTTCCTTTATTCATTTTGTCTTCTTTTTTTATGAACTTAGTCAATCTATGGAGAAAATAGGATAATAAAATCAATAGTATTAGGCCACTAAACCCACTGTTACGCTTTCACATCAAAGTGAGATATAGTACTTAATTTTTCTTTTATTTAATGCCTATTGGTGTTCCAAGAGTACCTTTTCGAAGTCCTGGAGAGGAAGATGCATTGTGGATTGACGTATAGTGCGACTTGTCAGATATATTGGGCATACGGTATTTCCCCGTTCTCTTCCCCGATCGAGATATCCCCTCTTTCGCCCGAGAAAGATTGATTCAATTATCAAAAATTTGGAGCGTGAAGTGCAATTAGATCCATTTTTTAGGGAGGGTATACGGACTAATATTATCAATTAGAATAATTTATGGTTGGCTTGGTTAGACCAATCAAATGAAGTATCCAGGCTCCGTTTAGAAAGAAAACCAATTGGTAATAAATATATTTATGATTACGACTTAATATCATATTTATATAATATTTTAGTTATTTCTATTTATTTAGATATTTAGAAATAGAAGTGATCATTTAGAAATAGAAGTGATCTCAAACTGTTAATCAGTCGAGTAATATGATAAATGCGTTGAATATTTGTTGGAAGACATGAAATAAATTGAAAAAAAAAAAATAAATAAAATAAAAATGGAGAAGTCATAGCAAAAGGACGTGGTATTGGGGCATTTGTCCTATATGTACAAATCCAAATCGGGCGGATCTTTACTCGGAGTAGAGCATAAACCTAAAAAAATTGAAGAAGCCCAGTCAGGAACAAGAAAATTACATCGCGATTTAGATTGTATCTCGATGAAACAATACATCAATGAGAAGTTAGTCAGATAAGTTTAGCAATTTTTTTTTTAGATAAACAAAACAGGCCAAAACTCATCTTTCTTGAAAAATGAAAGAAAAGTCCATTTTATAAGTTAAAAAAACCTGTTAGGAAAAAAAAGCTAGAATCTACACATTGATTCCTTTTTTTCATGATTTTTGTTGAACCGTATGCATCAAAAGGTGCATGTACGGTTTCTAAGGGATATCATTTTATCCCAATCAACCGACTTTATCGAGAAAGATTACTTTTTTTAGGCCAAGGGGTTGATAGCGAGATCTCGAATCAACTTATTGGTCTTATGGTATATCTCAGCATAGAGGATGATACCAAAGATCTGTATTTGTTTATAAACTCTCCTGGCGGATGGGTAATACCCGGAGTAGCTATTTATGATACTATGCAATTTGTGCGACCAGATATACAGACAATATGCATGGGATTAGCCGCTTCGATGGGATCTTTTATTCTTGTTGGAGGGGAAATTACCAAACGTCTAGCATTCCCTCACGCTCGGCGCCAATGAGTTTTTTATTTGATTTGAGAGAAAAAAAGAAAACTATGCCTTCGCACTATATGAATATTAAGTAATAATAGCATGGCACTTCGAATTCGATATGAGAAATTTTTTTTAAACCCTTAGATTACGTATCGAAAGAGTAGTATGAGATAAAAAGGCATTTTCGATTTTAGCCAATCTATCGGGAGGCCTATTTCAGCGTCACAAACTTTTTTGTTTTCACAGCAGGGGCTCTTAATCTTAACAATTTTTAGGTTATGAAAGAATATGAAAATAAATCTTGTTTTTTTATTTGAAAAAAAAAAAGAAACTTTGGGATTGCTAAATAACAGATGAAATAAATATATAAAGCAACGGAACCATCATAGTATTTTTATAGTATTTTTGAACTACTACAAAAGGAAGGATGGTTATTGGATCATTTACCAACCCGAGTCTGATAGACCCTATCATTTATTTTCTATTTCTTCGATGTAAGTAAGGTAAGGTAAAAAAAGCGAATTCCATTATAGAGCCGTATGCAATGCGCAAAAGATGCCTGTACGGTTGTTCAATTATATCTTTTTGATTATTCTTTATCTCCTCACTTTCATCATGCGAGATAGAAGAAACATTTTTTATGTTATATCATATATTATCAGGGTAATGATCCATCAACCTGCTAGTTCTTTTTACGAGGCACAGACGGGAGAATTTGTCCTGGAAGCGGAAGAGCTGCTGAAGCTGCGCGAAACCATCACAAGGGTTTATGCACAAAGGACAGGCAAACCCCTATGGGTTGTATCCGAAGACATGGAAAGAGATGTTTTTATGTCAGCAACAGAAGCCCAAGCTCATGGAATTGTTGATCTTGTAGCGACTGAATAAAAAAGAAAAAGAACAAGGATTTCACATGAATTCGTGATTTGGTATTTTATCTTCTTACCGGATTTAATATTCTATTTATTAATTTCTTAATATAGAAAATATAGAAAAAAAAAAAAAATAAAGAATTCCTAAGCATCCGGTTAAGATCGATCTAAACCAGCACATTATATATATGATTCAACATGCCAACTATTAAACAACTTATTAGAAACACAAGACAGCCAATCAGAAATGTCACGAAATCCCCCGCTCTTGGAGGATGTCCTCAGCGACGAGGAACATGTACTAGGGTGTATGTGCGACTCGTTCAGACCATGGACTAGGACAAAAGAAAGAAAACAATTGATCCAGTATCATCGATCCGTACCAGTGAGTAGGATAGAATAGAATGGACGAACTCCATTGAATATTCAATATCTTAAAAAAAGATCTATCCTTCGATTGGGGTATCAAATGTATGGTTCCCGTTGGTGCAAATCCAATCACCTCAATTTAAAATTTAAGATGAGAAAGGATTCCCCATTGATAGCAAATGGTATTCATTAAGCAGGGGAAATCTTATTTTAAAAAGTCAAAATTTTAGGCCTTATTCTTGCAAGAACGGACTAACAGGGTCAGCTACTCAGCAAATCTTCATAATTAAATACCGTTACTGTATAAATAGATCTCGTTGTGAAAGACCTAGTACTAGATAATTATGGGTAGAGCCAAAGGGCGTGAACTGTACAAGTTAACAATAACATTGATTAAATGAAGGAAGGGCTCCGGTGTATAGAGAGGACCTCGCCGTTTAAGAAGTAACCATAGAAACGATGGAACCCACTATAATCCATTTTTATTTATTACTTTTTTATTTACTATGTGTTTTTGATACCTAGTATCAATACAATTTTGATTTCTAGGCGAAATGCCTAGAAAAAAATCGTGGTCGGGAAGGTTAGAGTAGCAAAAGCCATTGGAATTTTTATTTTATACATTGGAAGAATCCGTTTTGTTATTAATAGACTAGGACACGGGAAGGGAATAACTGAAAGAAAGGAAATCAATTAGTTATTCATCAAAGTTTCATTTATTCAATGACCAGAATTAAACGAGGGTATATAGCTCGAAGACGTAGAACAAAAATCCGTTTATTTGCATCAACTTTTCGAGGGGCTCATTCAAGACTTACTCGGACTATTACTCAACAGAAAATAAGAGCTTTGGTTTCGGCTCATCGGGATAGGGGTAGACAAAAGAGAGATTTTCGTCGTTTGTGGATTACTCGTATAAATGCAGTAATTCGAGACAAGAAAGTATACTTTAGTTATAGTAAGTTAATACACAATCTGTACAAGAAACAATTGCTTCTTAATCGTAAAATACTTGCACAAATAGCTATATTAAATAAGAGTTGTCTTTATATGATTTCCAATGAGATCATAAAATAAAGAGAGTGAAGGGAATCCGTTGGAATGGTTTAAATGGAGTTCCCTGGAGAATGAACTCTGGGAAGGTAGAGTAGAAATTAGTATGATAAAATATGAAAAAGTCGTCAAAATGAAAATGAAGAAACATGTTGAATAAAAAATATTTCTTATTCTTCTATTCTTCCCCAATTTTTTTTTTTTTTTCAAACGACACGACAATCAAATCTGGATTTCCTATTTTTAGAAAAAAAAAGCGTCAATCCACATTTGAGTTTGGATTGGGATTTTTTTTGATTCAATTCAAGAGTCAGCCTATTTTTTTCTGGTTCTAAGACCAGTAGTTCTAGCGGTTGACTCGCTTCTTTCAAATTGTTTCTCATTATTAAGAAAAGGTAACGGAGATAAAATACGAGCTTGTTTTATAGCAATAGTAATTAATCGTTGTTGTTTTAAGGTCAATCGATTCACCCGTCTAGATAATATTTTTCCTTGTTCGCTAATAAATCGACTAATTAAACTCATGTTTCTATAATCAATTCGATCCCCCGATTGGATCGGAGGCAAACGCCTACGAAAAGATCGCTTGGATTTAAGAAAGATTCGCTTGGATTTATCCATGGTTTGTTTATTCCTTATCCTAAAGAAAAGATCCTAATCCTATTTCTTAATTCTCCATCACGGTTGATCTGATCGAAATAGGATTTGGTTTGTTTATATTAAAATTAATATATATTATATATTGTTATATATTAGATATATCTAATATGTCATTTTTGATCTTCCTTGGAACGGAAGACTGACACACGAGTGACCGGTTCGATCTATTTCTTTATCTCCCCGTGAATCGTATGTTTGTAACAACAGGGACAGAATTTTCTCAATTCCAATCGACTAGGCGTATTATGTCGATTCTTTTGAGTAATATATCTGGAAATGCCCGTTGATTCCTTATTAACACGATTTCGAACACAACTGGTACATTCCAAAATCACCGTTACTCGGACATCTTTACCCTTGGCCATGAGCCTCCTTTGGTTTTTGATTCATTCAACTCTTTGATTTTCCGATCTGAAACGAGGAAGAAGAAAGGAACAAAAAAAACAGGTAACTCGAAATCGAATTATGAAAGAAAGGTTTCGTTGCAATAAATCAATATAAATCAATATAGTAATAATAACAATATATTAATAAGTAAGTAATATAATGATTTCTAACTATATTATTTATTATTTAGAATTTTAAATTGCCGTACAGCATTTAATTTTTATTTAAGTATCTTGTATGATATTGTTGCCCCAACCATCACATTTTACTCTATTTTTTATTAATTTTATTTAAATTTGAGCCTGGCCCGAATTACTAGTTTCACCGAGGGGGAATCCCCTTTTTGTTTTTCTAACGTATATTCGAAAAAAAAAGAAGGGAAGGGATTAGTTACAGATATTTGATTCTATCTCTAATCCTCTTCCCCCCCTACCATATCAATAACTAGAATGAAAAAAAGGGGAATATCAACGCATCCGGAAAAAAACGATTGATCTCTATCAATAAACCTGCTAAAGACCCGAACCATAGAGTACTTACTACCGGTGCCACGGAGAGATATGTTTTTAGATCTCGCATTTTAAATTCTCCTCCTTCTTTATTATTTCTAATACATAATGCTAATACATATATAACCAGATGTGTATATGTACTTAATGACTGACCGCTTGTATTTGTACGCGGAATTCCTAATTCAAGTTGAAATGTACAAAATAGATCGTACTTTTCCGAATCTTAAAAGAAACAAATAGGCCCCTTTAGGCCAGAAATTCTCGAAAAATAGTCATTTTTTACAGGGTCTCATATTTATTTCATACTTTAATATAATAGAAATAGAATAATATAATAGAAATAGAATAATATAATAGAAATAGAATAGAAAAATAGAAAATAGAAGTCTTTTACTATTTTTAATATAATTATATGTTATATGAGACCAAAAAGAAGAAATGACAAGATATTTGTGTATATCAATGGAAGAAATAAAGATATGGAAAACAAAACAGGGATTCTCTACAATGACACTGTAGACCAATTGAAAGGGATGTAGCGCAGCTTGGTAGCGCGTTTGTTTTGGGTACAAAATGTCACGGGTTCGAATCCTGTCATCCCTACCTATTACTTATCTTCTGAACAGTAACGGGGGATCAATTGAGATCGATTAAAAGAAAATTGGATATACATAAAAAATCTTTCATTTTATGATAGTATATATGCAAGACGTATTGGGATCACAAAATATTCATTGTGATAATAAAGCGCTCTTAGTTCAGTTCGGTAGAACG